AATAAAGTCAGCTAAATCTTTAAGCTAGTGGGTTCATACCCCAAAAATGAATTTTCCTTTATTAATTTTTTTTAAAAATTTAATAAAATGAATAATTATAATTACGATTTTAATTTCCATTTCCTCTAACCATTGATTTATTTACTGAATTATAATAGAAATAAACATAATAATATTTATTCCTATTATAAAATACAATAAATTAGAAAATTGTAATTCAATAATTACATACTTCATTACCCAATCCTTTTCTTCAATCTTATTTTTTATATCTGCCTCAATAATTTGTATAAACTATTCTTATTTTATAGAAATTTTAATTAATATTTCCATTTTAATTAAATTAGCCATAATTCCCTTTCATTTTTGGCTAATTTCAATCAGAGAAATATTAGATTATAATTCATTTTTAATTATTTTAACATTTCAAAAAATTATTCCACTTTTTATTTTATTTAAAATAAAAACAGAAATTTCTATATTTGTTAGAATTTTATCCTTAATATTAAGATCTATTATAATTTTTAATTTGAAAATGTTTAAAAAAATTTTAATTTTTAGATCAATTTCCCACTTAAGTTGAATAATTATTTTAATATTTATTTCAAGAAATTTTTGGATTTCGTATATAATTGTTTATTTCTTAATAATTAATTCAATTTTAAGGTTTTTAAAAAAAAATAAAATTATAAGCTTAAATGGACTTATTAGAAATAAATTCTCTATTAATGAAAAAATTAGAATTATTATTTCTATAATATCCTTAGGGGGAATACCCCCATTTTTAGGATTTGTAATTAAATTTATTTCAATTATACTAATTATTAAATATTCAATTATTGTAATAATAATCTTAATTTTATCTTCTTTAATTAACATTTACATTTACATTCGTATAATTATCCCAACACTATTAACTTTTAATAAAACTGAATTAAATTTAAATTTTTTAAATTTAAAAAAAAATTCATATTTTAATATGCTAATTATTCTTACTTTATTTTTAGTAAATTTATTATTTTAAGATTTTAAGTTAAAAAAACTATTTACCTTCAAAGTAAAAATTATTAAATATAAATCTTAATTAGTATAGCAAAAGGAAAATATTCCGTAAATAAATTTACAATTTAACGCCTAAAACTCAGCCATTTTACCGCGATGAATATTCTCTACTAATCATAAAGACATTGGAACAATATATTTAATTTTCGGGACCTGAGCTGGAATATTAGGGTTAAGAATAAGAATTCTTATTCGAATAGAATTAGGCCAACCTGGAACTCTTATTGGTAATGATCAAATTTACAATGTAATTGTAACTGCTCATGCATTTATTATAATTTTTTTTATAGTTATACCTATTATAATTGGGGGGTTTGGTAATTGATTAGTCCCAATAATATTAGGGGCCCCTGACATAGCATTTCCCCGAATAAATAACATAAGATTCTGACTTTTGCCTCCCTCTTTATTTTTATTAATTAATTCATCCCTAGTAGAAAGAGGGGCAGGAACAGGATGAACTGTTTACCCCCCATTATCATCAAATTTATCCCACTATGGCCCTTCAGTAGATATAGCAATTTTTTCCCTTCACTTAGCAGGTGCTTCATCAATTCTTGGAGCCATTAATTTCATTACAACTATTATCAATATACGATCGTTAGGGATAACACTAGAACGTATACCATTATTTGTATGATCAGTTTTAATTACCGCCATTTTACTTTTGTTATCCCTACCTGTTTTAGCAGGTGCAATTACCATACTATTAACAGATCGAAATTTTAATACTTCATTTTTCGACCCCTCAGGTGGGGGAGACCCAATTTTATATCAACATTTATTTTGATTTTTTGGCCACCCAGAAGTTTACATTTTAATTCTTCCAGGGTTTGGAATAATTTCTCAAATTATTTGTTTTCATACCGGGAAAAAAGAACCTTTTGGAAATTTAGGTATAATTTATGCTATACTAGCTATCGGTCTTTTAGGTTTTATTGTATGGGCTCACCATATATTTACAGTAGGAATAGATATTGATACTCGAGCTTACTTTACTTCAGCTACAATAATCATTGCTGTGCCAACAGGCATTAAAATTTTTAGATGATTAGCTACTCTTCATGGGACAAATTTAAAGTTTAATACCCCAATCTTATGGGCTCTAGGGTTTGTGTTTCTTTTCACCGTTGGTGGATTAACTGGAATTATACTAGCAAATTCTTCCATTGACATTATTCTACATGATACTTATTATGTTGTAGCTCATTTCCACTATGTTCTCTCAATAGGGGCAGTATTTGCAATTATAGGAGCAATTATTCATTGATTTCCATTATTTTTTGGCCTTAACTTTAATTCAAGCTTAACTAAAAGTCAATTTTTTATTACATTTATTGGGGTAAATATAACATTTTTTCCTCAACATTTTTTAGGACTAAGAGGTATACCACGACGGTATTCAGACTACCCAGATTTTTTTTCTAAATGGAATATAATTTCCTCAATTGGCTCAGTTATTAGCTTAATTGGGGTAGGATTAATAGTATTTATTATTTGATCCGCTATAATTGAAAATAAGAAAATTATATTCACTCAATTTGCAAACTCATCAATTGAATGAATATTAAATTTTCCCCCATCAGAACACACATTTAATCAAAACAACATTATTTTAAAATAAACTTATGATAACATGGTCATTAATTTCATTTCCGGATAGAAATTCCCCTATTATAGAGCAAATAATATTTTTTCATGATCACTCAATATTAATTATTATTATAATTACAATTATTACTATTTATATAATTATAAATATTATTATAAATAATTTTACTAGCCGTTCAATAATAGAAGGGCAAGAAATTGAAATTATTTGGACAATTATTCCAGCAGTTACTTTAGTTTTTATTGCAATACCATCATTACATTTATTATATTTAACAGATGAATTATTCAACTCTCAAATATCTATTAAAATTATTGGGCATCAATGGTATTGGTCCTACGAATATTCAGATTTCAATAAAGAATTTGATTCATTTATAATCCCAGAGCAAGAAATAATAAAAAACTCATTTCGACTTTTAGATACAGACAACAAATTAGTAATTCCATTTAATACAACAATTAAATTTTTAATTACATCCGCGGATGTAATTCATTCATGAACAGTCCCCTCTTTAAGAATTAAAATAGATGCTGTTCCAGGACGACTAAACCAAGCCTTCTCATTTTCTAAACGACCTGGCCTATTTTTTGGACAATGTTCAGAAATTTGTGGTGCAAATCACAGATTTATGCCAATTTCGCTTGAAATTATTAAAATGAAAAATTTCATTAAATTTATTTCTTGTTAAACATTGAATGGCTGAAATGTTAAGCAATGGTCTCTTAAACCAAAATATAGTATTTATACTTTCAATGTAAAAACTAGTTAAATCTATAACAAAAGAATGTCATTCTTTAATTACTAAAAAGTGTTTTTTAAATGCCACAAATTTTCCCAATAAATTGACTATTAATTTCATTAATTATCATAACAATAATTATTATCATTATAGTTATAACATATTTTATTAATATAAATAAAAATAGAAACAATTCTTTTAAAAAATACACCAATAAAATAATTTCGTTTAAATGATAAATAACTTATTTTCAATTTTTGACCCTGCAACATCAGTATGATTTAGATGAAATTGGTGTAGATTAATCCTTTTTATGTTTATATACCCTTCAACTTTCTGAAAATCTTCTTCAACATTTATTATTTCCTGAAAAATTCTTTTAGGAAAATTTTTTCAGGAAATAATAAATAATTTAAAACCCTTTAAATATAAAAATATTTTATTCTTTATTTCTATTTTTATTATTATCTTAATGGTTAACCTTTTTGGCCTTTTCCCTTATGTGTTTACCGCATCTAGGCATTTAATTTTTACTATGTACCTTGCCTTCCCCGTTTGAATAAGAATAATTATTTTTAGCCTTTTGAATAAATTTAATAAATTTATATCTCATCTTGTGCCTATTGGTTCCCCCATCTTTCTAAGTGCTTTTATGGTTTTAATTGAAACTGTAAGAAATTTAATTCGCCCTATTACCTTATCTGTTCGTTTAATAGCTAATATAATTAGTGGACATTTATTAATTCATTTATTATCTTCCTTATGTTTAATTAGACATTTTATAATAATTATTTCTTTACCAATTATAATTTTATTAATAATTTTGGAAACTGCTGTAGCAATTATTCAAAGTTTTGTATTTATTACTTTAATTTCGTTGTATATTAATGAAGTTTAACTTATGATATTCCACCCATTTCATATAGTAGAAAAAAGACCTTGACCTTTAACCAGGTCAATTTCAGCTCTTTGTTTAACATTAGGCTTTATTAATTATTTTAATAATTATAATTATACTTTATCTATTATAGCCATAATTATTTTAGTTTTGTCATCTTTTCAATGATGACGAGATGTTTCTCGAGAAGCTTCTTTTCAAGGATTCCATACTGTTTTAGTATTAAAAGGTTTGAAATTAGGAATATTATTATTTATTTTATCTGAAGTATTTTTTTTTATTTCATTTTTTTGAGCCTTTTTTCATAGAAGTCTATCCCCTAATGTTGAAATTGGGGCTATTTGGCCTCCTATAAACGTTATTCCTTTTAACCCATTTGAAATCCCTTTATTGAATTCAACAATTTTAATTTCTTCAGGCATTTCGGTAACTTGAAGGCACCATTCAATTATAATTGGAAAATTATCTAATTCTTTATTGTCATTAAAAATTACTATTGGCCTTGGAATTTTATTTACTGTTTTTCAACTTTTTGAATATTACCAAGCACAGTTTTCCATTTCTGATGGAATTTTTGGCTCTACATTTTTTTTAACAACGGGTTTTCATGGAATCCATGTAATTATTGGAACTATTTTTCTCATTGTTTCAATAAAACGTATTAAAAATAGATTAATTTCTTCAGAACATTTTTTTGGATTTGAAGCATCGGCTTGATATTGACATTTCGTTGATGTAGTATGGTTATTTTTATTTACATTTATATATTGATGAATTTATTGTTTAATTAGTATAATTAGTACATTTAATTTCCAATTAAAAAGTTTAATAAAAATTAAACAATTTTAATTATTATTTTCATTTTAATTTTAATTCCTTTTTTAATTATAATTTTATTTTTTTTAATTCATTTTAATAATCTTATAAACAAAGAAAAATTATCTCCTTTTGAATGTGGGTTTGACCCATTTTCTTTTTCTCGGGTGCCCTTTTCACTAAAATTTTTTTTTATTGGGATTGTTTTTTTAATTTTTGATGTAGAAATTATTATTATTTTACCTTTTCCTATAATTATAAATTATAATTATTATTTTTTTATAAGATTTATAATTATTAATTCAATTATTATGTTGGGTTTAATCTTAGAATGAAAATTAGGGATAATTGATTGATTAAAATAGAAAAGTATTTAAAATCAAAATAAAGCCTAATTTGCAATTAGAAATTGTGTTCACCTTTTCTATAAAATAAAGCGATTATATTGCATTCAGTTTCGGCCTGAACTTAGAAAATTTCTATTTTTTAATAGAAGCCAAAATAGAGGCAATTCACTGTTAATGAATTAACTGATTTTCCTATTAAAATAAAAGATTAAGACTTTAGGCTTCTAACCTAAAATTAATGAATTTTCATTTAATCTTTCATTTTAAGTGGTGTAATAAACACTTAACATTTTCGTTGTTAATTTCCTTTATTGGCTTAAACAATTCCAAAAATTGATGCAAAAACTGTTATATATTGTGACACCAAAAAAAGTTATAAAAAAAATTATAATTGTTTGAGGTAAAATAACTTTTCATGCTATCATTATTAATTTATCATATCGATATCGAACATATGTTCCTCGAATTAAAATAAATATTAACATAATAAATAATATTATTATATTACTTAGCATTTTAAATCCAAAAAATATAAAATTTGTTAAAATACTAATTGCTATAATTATGCCATACTCGGATATAAAGATAATAGCAAAAAGTCATGATCCGTATTCCACATTAAAGCCAGAAACTAACTCAGATTCTCCTTCAGCTAAATCAAATGGTGTTCGATTTGTTTCTGCTAAACAAATTAGCATTCAAAGTAAAAATAAAAAAGAAAATCTAAAAATTGTTATTCAATTTTCTTGAAGTTTAATTATTATAATTATTCCATAAGATTGTCTAACCAAGCAAATTCTAATAATTATTATTGCTATTCTTACTTCATATGAAATAACTTGAGCAAATCCACGATATGCTCCAATTAATGAATATTTTGAATTTGAGGCCCACCCTCTTCACAGAATTGTGTAACCTCTTATTCTGGAAATGCATAAAAAATAAATAATTCTTATGTTTAAATATAAACAATTTCTTCTAAATATAAAAATAATTCAAATTATTATTATTAACAAAATTCTAATAATAGGAGAAATTATATGAAGGATAATATTTATATAAAATATATAATTTATTTCTTTCCTAAAAAGTTTTAAAGCATCTCTAAAGGGTTGTAATAGTCCTATGAATCCTGCTTTATTTGGCCCTTTTCGAATGTGACAATAACCTAAAATTTTTCGCTCCAATAAAGTAAAAAATGCAACTCTTATAAGAACTATTAATAATAATATTAAAAAAATAATAAAATTTAAAATTATTAAAGGAAATTAATCATAAAGGAAGCTTAAATTCCTCACATGTATCTGTCACTTTAATAATTCCAAAAATTGATGCAAAAACTGTTATATATTGTATATAAAATTTATATTTTAAAATTCCTTTCGTACTAATTAAAATTTTTTTTTAAAATTAAGATAGAAACCAACCTGATTCACATCGGTCTAAACTCAGATCATGTAGGATTTCAAAAGTTGAACAAACTTCTTTTTTTAACTTCTTCATTAAAAAAGGATCCTAATCCAACATCGAGGTCGCAAACTATTTTTTCTATAAGATCTATCCAAAATTATTACGCTGTTATCCCTAGAGTATTTTTTACATTAAATCATTAATAATGGATCATTTTTTGAAATTAAAAGTTAATAATATTTTTTAATCGCCCCAATTAAAAATTCAAAATAAAATTCCTTTTATTTTGAATTTAAAAATTCTTAGGGTCTTCTTGTCCTTAATTTAAATTATTGTTTCTTCACAAATAAAAATAAATTCAATTATTAAATTCAAGATAGACTTTTTTTGAAAGTCCATTCTTTTAGCACTCAATTAAAGCCTTATTACAATACCTTTGTATAGTCAAAATACTACAGCAATTTAACTATTCATTGAGCAGGATTTATATTTAATTAAAAATCTAAATACATTGTTTTTATTAAACAGTCAAAAAAATTTTTTGCCGAATTACTAAAAATTATTTTTAAAATAAAATTACTTAGTTTAATACATTAAAAATTTCAGTTTTTACTAATATTTTCATATTTAAAAAATAAAAAAATTCTTAAATTTTAATAAAAAATTATTTTATTTATTTTACAATTGAAATTGTTTATAACAATATAGGAAAAATTTTAATTCTTATTAGAAAAAACATTTAATGTATATAATTGTATATAAAGCTTATCCCCTACATAATTACTTATAATTATAATAAATACTTTGTATTATAAGAAAAATTTTATTTTTTTAAAAAAAATTAGATATCTTTAACTTTGGTAAGAATTTCACTTCTATTAAATATTTAAGGCTTATTTTGAAACATAAGCTTTAATAAAAAATAGATCAGTTAATTTCGAAATAAATAAATTTTTATTTTTTTTTAAAAATCCCTTATGCTAAAGGTACATAAAATTACTTTTTGTTAAAAAAAATATTCCTTTGCAGTTCAATTTAATGAAAATACTTTTCAAAATTATAAAGGTTTATGAAATAAAGCTATTAATAATTTTTTATAAAAATGGTTGAAGAAACAAATTTTCATTGTAAGTGAAACATCTAATGATTTCATTTTTAAAGCACTTTCCAGTACTTTAACTTTGTTACGACTTATCTTCATAAAAGAGCGACGGGCGATATGTACATATTTTAGAGCTTAATTCAAATTTTCATTTTATTAAAATTTTACTTTCAAATCCTAAATTTTATATTTCATTTACAATTTCTTTAAAGTAATGTAATTCACTTCATTCTAAAATTTTTGCTGCACCTTGACTTAACTTTTTTTATTTTTTAAATTTTAGTAATAACTACAAATTATTACTTAAATAGTGGTATACAAACTGTTTAACTAATTTTAGTAAGATATTGGTGTTTTATCCATTATAGAGCAAATTCCTCTGAAAAGCTTAAAATACCGCCACAATTTTTTGTTTTCATAATATTTATATACTTGCAATATATAACTCTTAATAATAGGGTATCTAATCCTAGTTTATTTAATGAATTTCTACTTTATTTATTATTTTTATAATAAATTAAATTTCACCTTAATTTTTTAAACTAATTTTAAATTAAAATTAAAAATAAGTTTTTAACTTAAAAAGATCTCTTTTTGTATAACCGCTGTTGCTGGCACAAAATTAACTAGAGATTTCTCTAAATATCAATAATATTTTTTATTAAATAAACTTAATCTTCTAACATTAAATGTTATTTATATTTTTTATAAAGAATTTAGAGCTAATTTTTCTAACTAGCCAAATTTAACTAATATCAAAATATACAATTTTTTAAAAAAGTTTAAATGGGCGGTAAATATTTTTTGTTTCCAAAACTCATGTCTATCGGTTATCTGGATATATAAAAGGAAGGATATGCTACGATTTAATTGACTGATCTTCCCATTCTTTAAATCATAGGGATTTAGAGCTAGATGAGATCATCTATTTTCTTCTGCCGAATTTATTAATAGTTAGATGTGGCTAAACTAGGATGACCCTTTGTTACATCTAGGCAGGTCTTTAAATGCGATCAGTGTTCAGTGCCCCTTATTTACAATAGATGTAAACATATTTCGCAATAAGTAAAGTGCCTGAAACCAAAGGGTTATCTTGATAGGATAAATTATGTATTATATACTTTTACTATTAATCTTAATAAATTTAATTATTACCTAAAAAATCAAAATTTTTTGTGCTTTACACCTAAGATTAAAACATTTTTTGTATATCTTTAATTAAATTTCTTTACATTTTCAATGTAATATTTTATTTATAAACTATAAAGATTTAAATTACAAATAAAATTATTAATGTAATTAAAAATAAAATTTTATTTAATGAAATAAAATTAATTCATAAGTTAGAATTTGATAATTCATTTATTTTATCATTAATACCTCTAGGCCCTAATAATTCTATTCATTTTCAATCCATTAATCTTATTTTTATAAAATTATTATTGTTTTTTAGCAAAATAATTCTTGTTAAAGATGATATAAATCATATTTTAAATAAAAATTCAATGTTATTTTTAATTAAATTAGAAGAAATTAAAATATAAAATGAAACATAGATGCTAATTATTATTAAAATTAATCCAGTAAATTTTGATATTAATCTAATAAATATAATTTTATTATTAAAAACAACAACTCAAAAAAGGAAATTTCCTGAAATTAATAAAAAAAAGGTTAAAATATAAATAGGGAAAACTATTTTTAAGTCTAATTTAATCCTATGAAAATTAATAGACAAAATTCTTTTTAGTATTAAAAAATATAATAGACGAATACAGTATATAAATGTAAAAATAATTCTTAAAATAAATATTACTAATAATAATAAATTATTATTTTTCATAAAAAAAAATTCTAAAATTAAATCCTTTGAATAAAATCCCCCAATAAAGGGATATCCTATTAATGATAAAATAGAAATTAGTATACATCTCATAATTACAGGACTAGTTTTAAAAAAATTCCCTAATATTCGGACATCCTGATTCCCATTTATAAAATGAATAATTAAGCCAGCACATAAAAATAATATTGATTTAAAAATTGCATGTATAATTAAATGAAAAAATGCTAATTCTGGTATATTTAATGAAACAATAATTATTATTATTGACAATTGACTTAAAGTAGAAAAAGCAATAATTTTTTTAAAATCTGTTTCAAAGAAAGCATTTATTCCTGATATAATTATGGTAATTAATGAAACTTTTAATAAAAATATTGAGTTAATACTATTTGAAAATAAATAACTAAATCGAATTATTAAATATACTCCAGCCGTTACTAAAGTAGAAGAGTGTACTAAAGACGAGACTGGAGTTGGGGCTGCCATTGCTGCAGGAAGTCAAGCTGAAAATGGAATTTGGGCTCTTTTAGTTATTCCAGCCAAAATAATAAAAAGCCCTAAAATTCATTCAGTTTCATTAAGAGATAAAAAATCAAAAGAACCAAAATTGAAAAGAAATAAAACCGATATAATTATCATTACATCTCCCACTCGATTTCTAATAATTGTTATTATCCCAGAATTATAGGAATTTACTCTTTGATAAAAAATTACTAAACAATAAGAAACCAAACCTAGACCATCTCAGCCTAAAATAATTATTAGCATATTGGGTATTAAAATTAGTATAATTATTGACAAAACAAATATTAAAACAATAATACAAAAACAATTTTTATTTTTATCTGAATCTATATATCTACTTCTGTATAGAATTACTATTCTTGAAATTAACAAAACAACAGAAATAAATAAATTTCTAATTCAATCAAATAAAAAATAAAACTTTAAATCTACTCTAGTAATTCTAGTAATTATATATTCAATTATGTAAAAACTTTTATACAAAGTATTTGTTAAAAAAAAATTAAAAAATAAAATTCTCAGAAATAAAAGTATTATTCTTCATTTAATAAAAATTGTTTAATATTGACATATCTACAAATCCACAATTTGTTATTTTAAAATTTAAACTAATTAAACAAATTCATTTATAAAAAAAGTTAAATTTAAATAACCATAAAGTTATTGGAATTAAATGAAGAATTAATAAATAATATTCTCGTAAATTTATTATTTTACAACTCCATAATAATCACCCTTCACCATGATTCAAATATCTATATATATATATAGAATAACAAGCTCCTATGAAAATAAGAATTATGATTGGCACAATTAAAAATATTCTATATTTTAGAATTCTTATACATAAAAATAATTCGCCTATTAAATTCATAGTTAAAGGCGCTGATATATTAACAATTGAAAATAAAAATCACATTAAAGTTATAGAGGGAAAAATTTTTATTAAACCCTTAATTAAAATTATACTTCGAGTGTAAAATCGCTCATATACTAAATTTGCTAGGCAAAATAAACCAGATCTACAAAGCCCATGACCAATTATTAGTAATAATGATCCATAAGAGCCCAAGAAAAAAAAACTAACAGTTCCAGAAAATACAATTCCCATATGACATACAGAAGAATATGCAATTAAAGATTTAATATCAGTTTGAAATAAGCAATAAATTCTTACTATAACACTTCCTCAAATTGACAAAATTATTAATACATAACTGAAATTTAACATTTCAAAAAAATAAAAAGATTTGAATCGGAAAAGGCCATAAATTCCTAATTTAAGTAAAACCCCAGCCAAAATTATAGACCCAGAAATTGGAGCTTCTACATGGGCTTTTGGAAGCCATAAATGGAAAAAAAATACTGGAATTTTTACTAAAAAACCAAGAATTATCAAAAAAAAATATATTCCAATTTTAATGTCTTGCCATTCAATAAATAAATATAATAAAGATGTTTTTTTGAACATTAATATTATAACTAGCAAAGGAAGTGAGCCAAATAATGTATACATTAATATGTAGAACCCAGCCTGAAGTCGTTCTGGCTGGGTTCCTCAGCCAAAAATTATTATTACAATAGGAAATAAAACAGATTCAAAGAAGAAATAAAAAAAAATTAAATTTAAAACTCTAAAACAAATAATTAATAATAATATTATTATAGTTAAATAAAAAATGAATCTTTTATTATTTCTAACCTTATTAGTAAATCTTGCTAATATTATTAAAAATGAAATTCAAATAGTTAATAAAATAAGTATTAAGCTTATTAAATCAATTCCAAAAAATGGTGAAATTATAAAAAAATTAGAAAAATATATTAAAATAGTTAAAAAAAATACAAAAATAATTCCAATTATTATTTGAATACTTTCTAAATAAGAAAATATACATAAAATTAATAAACTTATTAAAATTAATTTTAGCATTTAATTAAATTAAATGAATTAATTAGTTCATTTCCATAATAAAATCTTATTATAACTAACAATCTTAATCCAATCGCTGCTTCACAAACAATTGTTGTTAAAAATAAAAAAATATTTAAAATGCTTAAAATGGAAGAATTGTAAAAAAATATAATTATTAAAGATAAATATATAAATTCAATTCTTATTAGTAAAAGTATTAAATGAAATCGATTTAAAATAAAAGAAACAATTCCAATAAAATAAATAAAAAAAGACATTCTTATCATAAGTTAAAATAATTTAACTAAAAATGTTGGTTTTGTAAACCAAAATTGGAATTCCTTTTAACATCAGAAAAGATCACTCTCTTTAAATCCCCAAAATTTAAATACTTTATATATTATTTTCTGAAAATTTTAATTATTTTAGCCATATCTATATTATTTTTAATAATAACTCACCCAATTATAATATTAATGTCTGTTATAATATTAACTTTGTATATGTCAATAATTTTTTATTATATTTCACAATTCTCAATAATTTCATTAATTATAATTTTATTAATTTTAGGAGGAATATTAATTATTTTCATATATATAGTAAGATTAACTCCCAATAATAAAATTTCATTTAATTATAAAATGATTTTTGTTACTACAATAACCTTATTACTTATTAATATTGAAATTCAGAATAAAACTTTAGAGAATTTTATTTTTAATAAAATTTACTTTTATAATTTTATAAATTTAATTATATTAATAATAATATATTTAATTTTATCGTTAACCGTAGTAATAAAGCTCACAAATTCTAACATAAGCCCAATAAAAATATCTTATGATAACTAAAATAATTAATCCAATAAAAAATTTACCTACACCGTCAAATATTTCATATATATGAAATTTTGGCTCATTATTAGGCATATGTTTAATAATCCAAATTTTAACTGGCTTATTTTTAGCAATAAATTTTTCAAGAGACATTTCCACTGCATTTTCAATAATTTCTCATATTCAACGAGATGTAAATTACGGATGGTTAATTCGCTCAATTCATGCTAATGGAGCTTCAATGTTTTTTGTATTTATATACATTCATATTGCCCGTGGTATTTATTACTCTTCATTTCATTTCGTAAAAGTTTGAATTTCAGGCTTATTTATTATTTTAGTATTAATAGCTACAGCATTTTTAGGTTATATTCTCCCATGAGGGCAAATATCGTTTTGGGGGGCCACTGTAATTACCAACTTAATTTCAGCAATTCCATATTTTGGCCAAATAATCACTTTTTGAATTTGAGGGGGATTCTCTGTAGATAATAATACTTTAATTCGATTTTTTTCTTTGCATTTTATTCTCCCATTTATTCTAACTTTTCTGGTAATAATCCATATTGTATTAATTCATGAAAAAGGATCATCTAATCCTTTAGGGCATACCTGAAATATTGACAAAATTCCATTTCATTCTTATTTTTCAATTAAGGATATCTTAGGAATTTTATTAGTTTGAACTATCTTTTCAGTAATTGTTCTCCAATATCCTTATATACTAATGGATGCAGAAAATTTTAATATGGCTAATCCAATAATTACACCCCCTCATATTCAGCCAGAATGGTATTTTTTATTTGCTTATGCAATTTTACGTTCAATTCCCAATAAATTAGGGGGTGTAATTGCTCTTTTAATATCTATTATTATTATTATTTCTTTTTCATTTACAATAAAAAATAAATTTTCTTCATTTTATTTTAATTTAAATAAAAAATTATTATACTGAATTTATATTAATATTTTCATTCTTTTAACTTTTCTAGGTGCTATACCTATCGAATATCCTTATGTTTTAATAAGTCAAGTAATTACATTCATATATTTCATTTTTTTTATTTTAATTCCAATAACATAGACTTTTTAACTATATAAGTATATATTTTGAAAATATAAAAAAGAGAAATTATCTATTAGTCTTTCAACTGAATATTCATAAATAAATTCTAAATTTAACGCATTTTTCTGCCAAGCTGAAAATTAAAATAAATATTTTCCTTTTTTTTTAAAAGGGGGAAATATTTTTTTTTTCCAAAAACTCATGTCTATCGGTTATCTGGATATATAAAAGGAAGGATATGCTACGATTTAATTGACTGATCTTCCCATTCTTTAAATCATAGGGATTTAGAGCTAGATGAGATCATCTATTTTCTTCTGCCGAATTTATTAATAGTTAGATGTGGCTAAACTAGGATGACCCTTTGTTACATCTAGGCAGGTCTTTAAATGCGATCAGTGTTCAGTGCCCCTTATTTACAATAGATGTAAACATATTTCGCAATAAAAATCTTAATCAATTAAACTGCAAATTTAATAAAGAACTAAATTCTAAGATTTTTA